ATAATGGATTTATAGAAATCCTTCGTGGATGAAACCAGAGGGAAAAATGCCATTGCCAAAAAGTGACAAGATAACATTTCCATTTATTCATAAAAAGAGACGTCCCTTTTGAAGCCAGAATGCATTTTCTTTGATATCTAACATAATGCATGCAAGGTTCTTGGACCAACCAAAGGTTCACCTGACAATCCGTAACCTTAAGAAGGACGCTCCCCAGACATTCTATTTTTCCATAGAAATAGATTCGTTCAAGAAGAACTCCAAAAGATGTTGATTGTAAATGAAAAGATTGGTTACGTAAAAATACGAAAATGGATTCGTATTCACATACATAAGAATTATATAAGAATAAAAAGAATCTTTGACTTCGTTTTAAACCAGCTTTCTTTAGAGTACTAAGACTCCAATACTCGTTGAGAAAGAATCGTAAGAAATGCAAAGAAGGGGCATCTTTTACCCAATAGCGAAGGGTTTGCACCAAGATTTCTACATGGACAGGGTAGGGGATTAGGATATCTAACACAAAATCGAAATGTGAAAAATTGTCTTCTAAAAAGGGAAATATTGAATGAATGGATCGTAAATTCTGAGATTTGACTATCTTTTGCCTTTTCCCTTCTAGAGAAGATCTTAATCGTAGAGAAAATGGAATTTCCACAATAAATGAAAACCCCTCTGATAGGATTTGAGAATACAAATCCTTGTTGCGGCCCCAAAATGGATTTTTCTTCAAATCTTTCGTAGAAATCAGAAAGTGGTTCTGTTTATACATTCGAGTAATTAACCGTTTCACAATCAGTAAACTGGATTTATTCTCAGAATCCCGATTTTCTGACAAAAAGGATCGACTCAAACTACGATCATGAGCAAATGCATAAATATACTCCTGAAAAATAAGTGGATATAGAAAGTCCTGTTGTCGAGATCTCTCTAACTGTAAATCTCTTTGGATTTCCTCCATTTGAAATTCGATTGGAATCAAAGGTAGTTTAGGGGGTTATCAAATGCTACATAGTACGATACAGTCAAAACGGGGTATTCTTTTCTACTAAGAAAAAATACCTCGAACTTATCAACAGATTCTCTGCCCTTTCTTTTTTCCATTTCATTTAGTCTATGTTATAGGATAAGAAGATGGTTAGAAATCTTTTATTTTTTAAACCTAATCGCTCTTTTGATTTCGGAAAAATTCGTTATCAATATACTGCTTCTTTTACACACCTCCATTCCATAATATAGAATGCCAATAGTTAGGATTCAGTAAAAAAAGATAGAATCCACTCGTGGGAGAAGAAGCTCTTCCCGTATCAGGCACTAATCTACTTTTAACGTCTAATTAGATCGGGAAATTATTCCAATTAAGAACAAAAGCTGGTTGCTTTTTCTTTCTAATAAAAAATTGAAGCCCTGGGGCCATATCCATTTATTCATTCGACCCAACTTTCTTTTGTTCCATTCCAAGAATTTCAACAGGGTTTTCTACCGATCCTATAAAAATGAAATACGCTTGGAACTTTCCATTGATACGACATGCTATTTTTTCCATCCATTCCCTTTCAGGATCAGTCGCGGTCTTCCAAACTTTTCCAATGGTATGGACGAATTCCTCGCTTCATCTATATGTGTAAAAGATTCTAGCCGCACTTAAAAGCCGAGTACTCTACCGTTGAGTTAGCAACCCGAATAAAAGCGAAATGAAAAAAAATGTAGTTTTTAACTCAGGGATGTTATAGATACACTATAAAAATCAAAAATCAATCAAGGTGAATTGAAACAAAGAGAAAGGAGATGAACTAATCAAATCATTCAACAAAAAAAAAAAAACAGATCATTTGAATTTGGTAAAAAAACCTATGGGACGTAAATAAATGGACCCCTTCTCACTTATCAAGATGAATTATATTTGTTCGATACACTGTTGTCAATATAAAAAAAATGGTGAAAAAAGAATAAACTGGAATAAATAAAAAGAAATTGCATTTTATTTGAAAAAAATTAACAATCCAATAATATTCAACCTCTATTAGCACTACATATCTAATCTACCTATTGTATAGATAGATACAATAAAAAATCTAAATGGAAGAAAAAAATCGTTGCATAATAGATGGATTTCATCAATCTAAGTGGAATAAGTCAAGTAGATTTCTTTCGGTTAGTGGAGTTCTAATGAAAACCGCACAATTGAAGGAAATGTCCCGATTTTTTATTTATCGTATCAGGTTTTTTCGTTCTAGACCGTCAGATTCGATGGAAGCAATGATAAATAGATACGAATAGAACAGAAAAAGGGGGGTCAAAAAAACAAGTATAGAAAAACTATAGAAAATTCTATACAAGTTGGTACCCCCCTTGGTATTACTTTAATTTAATTTCGTTTGATTGGACGAAAGTTCCTTAAAAACTTCCGCTTTCTTTAAAAGATTATGAACAGTTACTGTGGGTTGAGCCCCTATTTCGAGGAAATATAGAATAGCAGGAACATTTAAATAAGTTTGGTTCTTTATTGGATCATAAAACCCCAGTGTTCTAAGGTCTTTTCCTTCTCTGCGAGATCGAACATCAATTGCAACAATTCGATAGACGGCTCATTGGGATAGATATAGATGAACAGGACCCCCCCTAGAACCGTATAAGAAGTTTTCTCTTCGTACGGCTCGAGAAAAAATGATTGAATTCAAAGTTTTGTCTATGTATATATACAATTCGAATATTCTAATAAATCAATGACAAAAGAGCCTATAACATAGACTATACTATGATTTCAGTCTTTTTTATTTGCAGGAAGAAAATAAAAAAGAAACCATTCGTACTCATAACTCAAGTTAGATAATTTTCAAAGAAAATCTTTAGTCAATTTCATTTATTGAGCGGTCTTTACCCCGCTTTCTTTGTCTCGTTTAAAATTCGATTTAGATTCTTGAGTTTGATCCAATTCTTGAGACTAGCGAGACAATTCAAACGGCATTTCCTTGTTTTTGGATCCTTATTTTTTGATTTTAAATCATTGGGTTTAGACATGACTCCGGTGCTTCTTTTCTTAATGCTTTCAAAATGGCAGCAACATACCCCTTGTTGATTAAAGAATCATACGGACAGTTGATTCCCCGTGATACACTTTGAATCCAAAAAGTTTGATCAATTACAACAAGTTTTTTTTTATTGCAAACTTGTTTGAATTGGATCCTTCAGATTTGGATATATTATATGGAAGAAGATATATTTACGAAGTTGTTCGGATTGATTGGCATTAACCCTAGATTCTTGACCCCGAAAAAGAACTGAATCCTTTTCTACTCGAGCTCCATCGTGAACTATTAACAACTCCCCCAAAAGGAAGGGTTCTAATGTAAAAACAATGTCGAGACAAGAGCACCTTCATCATTTATTACTAGATAAATGGAAAATGGTGGATGAAAAAATCCACAAAGGATCATATCCTTCAAGTCGCACGTTGCTTTCTACCACATCGTTTCAAACGAAGTTTTACCATAACATTCCTCTTATTTGGAACTGAATTGATTCAATCGTGGAATCATGAATAGTCATTGGTTGAGTTGTACATAGCCGTCGTACTCTAGATCTTATATTTTCTATGTATGTGTAACTTCTATATAGGAGATATGTTATATAGGAGATATGTGTAATATGGGTAGTGGAATTATTTTTCTGAAAAAGTCTTAGCATGACAGCAGCTTTAACATACCTAAATCTATTTTTAGATAAAATAGAATAGAAAGGAGTAGAAATCTAGAATCTATAAATATAAACAAATAACGTTTTGAATCTTCATCTTCAAGTGATTGATATAGAATAGATTCCACCTTTTCTACTTTTTGAATCCTAGAAATTCCATTCTTGTGATTGAACTAAAATGACACGTACCATATAACCATAACCCTATAGATAAGCTAAATATTTCTTCATTTTAAATGGATTTTGGTTAACATATTTTCAATACTAATCTTTTCATAAAGTGCAAAAAAAGAGGGGATAAGATAAACCACCCCCGCCCCAATCATTTCATCGATTTCCAACTCTGCATTTGAACTAAACACGAAATACAAAAAAAATGGATATGCTCTGGGACGGAAGGATTCGAACCTCCGAATAGCGGGACCAAAACCCGTTGCCTTACCACTTGGCCACGCCCCATTTCCATTTTAAATTCACACTAAAAAACAATAGTCTTGTTATTGATTTTTTGTCAACTCCAGTCCAAAGATCTATATATCTATAGAATATACTGGTATTAGGATTTTGATACATATTATTATAGATTATAGATATTATCTATCTATAATAGAATATAATTGAATTTATTGATCATTACATAGAATTCAATTAAGATATTGTATGAAAGTATGATTCCTTCTATTCTCCTTTGAGAATTGGAGGATTTTTGATTGGGTGGATTTCAAGAAAAAGAAAGAAGGATTTTTTGTATACCTTACCGATTTTCTTCCTTTTTCCGTATCTCAAAAACTCAATCAAATTGCAATTATCTCCAAGAACAAAATGTCTGCTATGCTTAATACCGCAAGTTTGATCTGTATTAATTCTGCCCTTTCTTTGAGTCCTTTTTTCTTCTTTGGCAAATTGCCTGAAGCCTATGCTTTTTTGAATCCAATCGTAGATATTATGCCAGTCATCCCTTTGTTTTTTTTGCTCTTAGCTTTTGTTTGGCAAGCTGCTGTAAGTTTTCGATGAAATCTTTAAGAAAAATATCCTAGAAAATGAATGCATGATTTTTCGCGAAAAATTGCTAACAACTGCAAAAATCAGATAGTCTGAACCTTAGATTCGGACACTAAAATTATTGGATAGTCGCCAAAACTCTGGTTTACCCGTATTTCCTCATATTAAATCCTTTATTCATTCCAGGGAAAGACCCTAACCCCATTAGGGTCTCCCACAACATCTAATTTGAATAGGAAAGTATTTTTTTAACGAAAAAAAATACGATTTCTTGGTTTCAAAATAGGATATGTGGTAGAAAA